ACTGGAACGTTTTATACTTCAGGAGAAATGATAAAAAAAAGAAAAGAAATGGATAATTCTTATTTTTGATTCTTTAGTCAATTTTATTCTTTAATCTTTAATTAAAAATTTAATTTTTAAGAAATTCTATAACTATAAATAGAAGTATAGTAAGTTAAGTATATATAATAGAAAGAAGTATATAACTAATATCTGTTTAATATTAAATCTTAAAGCATTCAGAATTTCTTTCTTATCTTTTTTCTAAATAGAATAAAAATATATTCTATTCTATAATAATATTCTATATAATATATAGAAATGGAAATAATAAATAAATATCAATATATTTATATCTATATTGATATTGCGTCCAATAGGATTTGAACCTATACCAAAGGTTTAGAAGACCTATGTCCTATCCATTAGACAATGGACGCTTTTCGCTTTTTTTGACTTTCCAATTGTTAAAAAAAAGAATGGGCGAAATCTTTTTAGCAATTGTGTATTGAAGTGAATTCACTTCAATACACAATTGCTATTAGACAATTCTAATAGAGAAAATTGTCTCTAATAAAAAAGCAAAAGGGGCAATTTGGAATTTAGAGCGGGTAGCGGGAATCGAACCCGCATCGTTAGCTTGGAAGGCTAAGGGTTTTAGTCGACGTCGATTGATCATTTTTATATTTTTAACGTCTCTAATTCAAAACCGAACATGAAACTTTGGTTTCATTCGGCTCCTTTATGATGGATGGAGAAATTCCCAAATAAAAAAAAAAAAAAATAGACGGGAACGAAATCAAAATCAAAATTCGACCCATAACATCTATGTTAGCTTTTTTTCCGTCTGGGTGCTTTCACCGAAAATTTTGCTTTCTAGATGATCCTTCTAGAAGATAGAAAAGGAGAACTCGAACAATCTTTCTAGTTACTTCGTTCTTTATTTCTATTTAACGGAATCCTTAGGAAAAGTATTTTGTTTCCACCGAGCTAAAACAATATAATATGTCGATGTCTTTAGTAAACCAAAGTTCTCGTTTAATAGCTATTTTGCTTCAATTTTTGCTATACCAAACAATAAATAGAACTGAAGATTTAGTTACGATTAGAAAGAAACTTTTCTGGCTTTATCCATGGATCCTCTTGTTATACTTATTGAATTGTAAATAGTCATCCAATTCAAAAATTATGTTTCGGAATTTCATAATCCAAATTTACAATTGATTAGAGTCTTTGGATACAAATTACGAGAATCTATAATCTTCCTTGAATCTTTCATTGAAAGGTAAAGGACTAAATCCTTTTAAGAAATAAAGTTTTTGATCGGAATATTAATCAAACCGAGAGACCCTTTAACTATTAAAGGGGTTAAAGGAACGAATCACACTTTTACCACTAAACTATACCCGCTACAATGCAATTATTGTATATAAATTGACCTTTTGTCGAACAATCGGGAGTGTAATAAAAAAATCTGAAAAAAAAATTAGAAAATTCTAGCGTTGACGCGTAGACTTAATAAAATTAGTCAAAGCGGGATTCCTTTTTTTTTTCAATTTCAGATCTTTTTTGTCTAAAAATCCATCGGATGAGTCTTTTTAACTTTAACAAAAAAAGGCCCGGCTGGGGACTGACCAGGCCAGGCTATTAAAATAAAAAAGATCTTTTACTTGTGTTTGGACGAGACAAAATCAAAAAAGGATTCTCTATTTCTATTATTGTGGTTTTCTTTTTTTTCTCTTTCGAGTTCGAGCCTTTTCTTTGTCTAATCTTTATCTAAATTTTTTATGTAAATAGAATTACTGAGAAAGTTCTATAAAAAAAAAAAAAAAAAAAAGTTATGTTATGTTATATAATAGTAATATATATATATATTTTATATATTTATATATATATATAATAAAAAAGAAATTTTATATATTTATATATATAATAAAATATAGAATATAGAAAATGAAAAAAAATATATAATATAAAGAATAATCTATACAAAAAAAGAACGTTTTTTAAGAATAAAGTGGAGAAGGGTTTTTTCAAGCCTTTTTTTGTCTAATGGAACCTAAAAAGTATCCCTTTTCAATTAGGAGAGATGGCTGAGTGGACTAAAGCGTTGGATTGCTAATCCATTGTACGAGTTAATCGTACCGAGGGTTCGAATCCCTCTCTTTCCCTTTCTCCTTTATAAAATTCGAGCATTTCCACTAATTAAATAAAGTAATAAAAAACCTTTCTTTTTTATTCTTCACGTCCCGGATTACGTCCTGGATCATTAGATAGGAATCCAAATATGAAGAGAGAAACAAAGAATATAACTACAGTGTATACAAAAAGTTTGAGAGTAAGCATTACACAATCTCCAAGATCTTACTTTTTTTTTTTCAAAAAAAAAAAGAGAATAGATTCTCTATTTTTCTACCAAATATCTAATTTTGATACCAATAAATCAAGTGATTTCTTTTTTTTCTAGAAAAAAACGGTTTCAGAAAGTCATTTGTAATAAGATAAGATAATAGTCGAGTCTTTCATATTCAAACAGATTTGCATATCAACATCTAGATATTTTTTTTTGGTGAACTCGAATCTAATTAGGTTCTTTCATTTAGGGAAAAGAGGATAAAATTGAGGAAATAGAATGATCCATATTTAGTACGGCTACCAAAAAACAAAAAATGCAATGTTTGAATTTAGAGTTTGTTCCTATGTCAAGATTTTTTTGATCTTTTGAATTGTTGTAAGACTAAAAAAAAAATAGTGAATTTTTCTAAGATCATATTAAGAATTTCATCGAAAACTTACAGCTGCTTGCCAAACAAAGGCTAAGAGAAGAAAGAAAAGAGGTATTACGGGCATAACATCTACGATTGGATTCAAAAAGGCGTAGGCCTCCGGCAATTTGGCGACTAAAAAAGTGCTTGAAAAAAGGGCAGAATTAAAACAAATACAGATCAAATTAAATATATTAAGCATAAAAAAAATTGGTGTTCTTGTGGATAATTTCATTTTGATTGAGTTATTAATATATTTTTTATTTTTTATATAAGGAAAAAAATAAAGAAAGATAGTCTAAAAAGACTTTGTTGAACTTACTCAATCAAAAATCCTTTCATTCTCTTATGAGAATTAAAGAAATAATATTTTCATACAATATCTTAATTGAATTCTATGTAATGATCAATAAAGTAAGTTTGATTTGCTATCTACACGTGTCAAAACTCTAGCACCAATGTAATCTATATTTAATTTTGGCTGAAATTGAATTGACGAACAACCAATAGCAATATTACTCTTTTAGTAGTCTTGAATAAAAATCGAAATGGGGCGTAGCCAAGCGGTAAGGCAACGGGTTTTGGTCCCGCTATTCGGAGGTTCGAATCCTTCCGTCCCAGAGTACAGTCATTACGGAATCAATCTTCTATTGCCTTTGTACACCATCTTTCTCTTTCTGTTTAAAAATCCAATATTTTTTAAGAATAAAATATTGAAATGAAAAGAAGAATCAACTTATTTTTTATCATTTCAACCGAATTCAAAAAAATCTATTAAGTCTATTAAGTAAGGTAGAACCGTAGATTCTAAGAGTTTTAATTAAAAAATCTATATATATCTATATAGATTTATATAGATTTATATATATAAATATAGATTTCTATTCAAATTTAGATTTTACATATATACAATCTAATATGGGATTCATTTGAATTCTGATTGAACCTTTTACGCATAAATTCACTATTCCATTCATAGATAAAGAAAAAGTATAGATTACGATATACTGATTGAACTATGACTATTCATGATTCCATAATTGAATCAATTACACAAACTAAAGGAATGTTATGGTAAAACTTCGTTTAAAACGATGTGGTAGAAAGCAACGTGCGACTTGAATTGAAGGACATGATCTGCTGTGGATTTTTTGATCCGCCACTTTTTATATAGGAATAGAGGTGCTCTTGGCTCGACATTTTGTGTTCTATTTTACTAGAGTCTTACACTTTTTTTGAATATAAAAAAAGAGTACAGGATGGAGCTCGAGGAGAATAGAAAGTTTTTATTCCTTTCGCAGGAGTAAGGATCTAGGGTTAGTGCGAATTAATAAGTTGGAACAACTTCGTAAGTCTTTTTATTTTTATATTGAAAAAAAAAAGCCCTTTCAAGTAATTTTACAATGGAAAAGGAATTTTTCTTAAAATTGTCAAATTCTTTGAATCAAAAGTCTATCATGCGTGAATCAAGCGTTTGTATGAGTCTTTGATAGAAAGAAAAGAAATCATAAACAAAATAAGGGGCTTGTTGCTGCCCTTTTTTAATAAAACGATTAAAGATCACCGAAGTCATGTCTAAACCCAAAGATTCAAAGTAAGGATAAAGAATCCTGAAACAAGGAAATCCAGTTTTCAATTGTTTGAACAACTAGATCAGAATGAAGAATCAAAATTGATTCTAAAAAATGAGCCAAACAAAAAAAGGGTTAGAGACTACTCAATAAAAAGAGTACTTAAGGATTCTCTGTTGAGATATTTGAGAGTTATTGAACTTGAGTTACGAGAGTACGAATGTTACGAATACTTTTTATGAAAAAACATATTTAGGGTTTCAATACTGGTTAATTTATTTAATGTTTTTATTAATCTATTTAATATTTGAATTTTATACAGAGAGTTCACTTCTACTCATTGAATTTTTTTTTCTCGAGCCGTACGAGGCCAAAGCCTCTTATACGTTTCCAGGGGGGGGTATTATTCATATACATCTATCCCAATGAGCCGTTTATCGAATCGTTGCAATTGATGTTCGATCCCGAAGAGAAGGAAGAGATCTTCGGAAAGTGGGTTTTTATGATCCGATAACTAATCAAACTTATTTAAATCTTCCTGCTATTCTCGATTTCCTTAAAAAAGGCGCTCAACCAACAAGAACAGTTCATGATATTTCAAAGAAGGCAGGAATTTTTACGGAATGAAGTCTTAATAAAACGAAATTGAATTAATTAAATATAAAAAAGAGGATGTGAAAGATTCGTATATAGCTTGGTATCAAATTTTATCTACTCTTTTCTTTCCTCCTCTTTCGCTTCCATCATATTTATTTTGATTTATTAGAATTTATATTTCTTATTAGTATTCGTACCTTAGGACGAATACTAATAAATACCCTGCTAACAACTACTTTGTTTTATAATCATAAACAAATTTATGAAAATAATTTTGGATCTATAGAAATTCTAATTTTTGTATAAATCGAAAATTTTACTGTATAGAAAATAATACTGTAATAATACTGTATAGAAAATAATATATTCATTCTGAATCAAAATTATATATATATTAATATATTATTTTCTAAATATATCTATTATTATATGAATAATGAATAAATTATTCATAAAAATTTAAAGGCCATAAAAAATGGGTCTAAAAAAGTATAAAAAGATTTGAGATTACCCTACCTGACTTCGTTTTCATTCATTGTATGAACTAACAAATCAAGGGGTTAAGCTTTTTATTGATTTTTTTCTATTCTTTGCGCTATATTAAAAATTCACAATCATATTGACAACAGTGTATCGACCAAATATAATTCTCTCATAGAGAAATAGATCCATTTATCCCTGACGCACACATGACTGGATTTTTCTTTTTTTCTTTATTCTGGTTGTATCTACATATTTGCAGTATTTTCTTTTTTTGGGGGGGAGGGGTTGCTAACTCAACGGTAGAGTACTCGGCTTTTAAGTGCGACTAGCATCTTTTACACATTTGTATGAAGAAAAGGATTCGTCCAGATCTGCGGTAGAGTTTGTAAGACCACGACTGATCCTGAAAGGAATGAATGGAAAAAATAGCATGTCGTATCAAGGGAGAATTCAGATAACATTTTTTTGCTTGCCTGATCGGTACAACCTTATTTTCAGTGTCGACAAAAAAAAAAAAAAAAAAGAATTCCAATTTGGGTCGCGTGAATAAATATAAATGGATGGATAAAAAACCAGTTTTCCCGATTCCAGGAAAAAAAAGAAACGAGCTTCCATTCGTAATTTGAAAAATTACCCGATCTAATTAAATGTTAAAAATAGATTAGTGCCTAATACGGGTATGGGAAGAAATTTTTTCTTGCATGTTATTATCAATTTTTTCATGAGTCCTAATTATTTTTTCCCCAGTCCGTTTGGATTAGGTTGGAGATGGGTGTGTAAAAGAAGCAGTATATTGATACAAAAATATATATATTTCCAAAATCAAAAGAGCGATTAGGTTAAAAAATAAAGGATTTCTAATCATCTTGTTTTGTTATTCTATAATATAACGAACAGAAACCTATTAAAGATAGAGAATCCGGTTAGCAGTCTACCTGTTTATGAGGTATCTATTGCTTTCGTAATCTAATACCTTATTTTGACTGTATCGCACTATGTGTTATTTCAGAACTCAAGAAAATCAAGACTTTACTTTTAGTTCAAATCAAATTTCAATCCAAATGGAGAAATTTCAAGGATATTTAAAGTTCGATGGGGCTCGGCAACAGAGTTTTCTATATCCACTTTTTTTTCGGGAGTATATTTATGTACTTGCTTATGATCACGGTTTAAATAGATTAAATAGAAATCGCTCTATTTTCTTGGAAAATGCGGATTATGACAAAAAATATAGTTCATTAATTGTGAAACGCTTAATTTTGCGAATGTATGAACAGAATCGTTTGATTATTCCTACTAAGGATTTGAACCAAAATTGCTTTTTGGGGCATACCAATCTTTTCTATTATCAAATGATATCTGTTTTATTTACAGTGATTGTAGAAATTCCATTTTCCCTAAGATTAGGATCCTCTTTTGAAGGAAACCAATTAAAAAAATCTTATAATTTACAATCAATTCATTCAATATTTCCCTTTTTAGAAGACAAATTATCACATTTTAATTATGTGTTAGATGTACTAATACCTTACCCCATCCATCTAGAAATCTTGGTTCAAACCCTACGTTACCGGGTAAAAGATGCCTCTTCTTTGCATTTTTTTCGGTTTTGTCTATACGAGTATTGCAATTGGAAGAATTTTGATATAAAAAAAAAATTAATTTGGAATCCAAGATTTTTCTTGTTCTTATATAATTCTCATGTATGTGAATACGAATCCATCTTTTTTTTTCTACGCATGCGGTCTTCTCATTTACGATCGACATCTTATGAAGTCCTTTTTGAGCGAATTTTATTCTATGGAAAAATACAACATTTTTTAAAAGTCTTTGTTAATAATTTTCCGGCGATCCTAGGGTTGCTCAAGGATCCTTTCCTACATTATGTTAGATATCATGGAAAATTTATTCTGGCAACAAAGGATACGCCGCTTCTGATGAATAAATGGAAATATTATTTTGTTAATTTATGGCAATGTTATTTTTCCGTATGGTTTCAATCGGAAAAGGTCAATATAAATCAATTATCTAAAGATAATTTAGAGTTTCTGGGTTATCTGTCAAGTTTGCGATTAAATCCTTTAGTGGTACGTAGTCAAATGCTA